TTCCTGAATAATTGCATTTTTCAATTATTCAACCATTTCATTTTACCAAGTTCAACACTAGCCAGATTAGTCAACATTTATATGTTTCGATGCAACAACAAGATGTTATTTGTAACAAGTAGTTTTATTGGTTGGTTAATTGGTCACATTCTTTTTATTAAGTGGGTTGAATTAGTATTATTCTGGATACGGCAAAATCATTCCATTCAATCTAATAAGTACCTTCTTTCAGAATTGAGAAATTCTCTGGCTCAAATCTTTAATATTCTCTTATTTATCACTTGTATATTCTATTTAGGTAGAATGCCTTTACCTATTTTTACTAAAAAACTCAAGGAAACCTCAACAACCGAAGAAAGCGAGGAAAATGAGAAAGAAAGTGACATAGAAACAACTTCGGAACCAAAAGAAAGGTTTTCTTCTGGTATCCTAGTGACAAAGAAACAACTTCGGAACCAAAAGAAAGGTTTTCTTCTGGTTCCGAAGAAAAAGAAGATCCACACAAAATTAATGAAACAAACAAAATCCCAGCGAATGGAAAAGAAAAAACAAAAGGATGAATTCCATTTAAACTTTAAAGAGACATGGTATAACTATAAGTATAAGGATAGTCCGATTTACAAAGATTCTTATCTTGATATCTATCAAGAACAAGAACTTTGGGAATTAAAAAGTAAAGAAGATCCAAATCTTTTTTGGTTTGAAAAACCGCTTGTCACTTTTCTTTTCGACTGTAAACGATGGAATCGTCCATTTCGATATATAAAAAATGATCGATTTGAAAATGCTGTACGAAATGAAATGTCACAATATTTTTTTTATGCATGTCCAAGTGATGGAAAACCAAAAATATCTTTTACATATCCACCGAGTTTATCGACTTTTTCAGAAATGATAGAACGAAAGATATCTTTGTACACGACCGAAAAACTATCCCACGAGGATAATTATTGGGTTTATATTAATGAACAAAAAAAGCACAGCTTGAGCAATGAATTAATAAATCGAATAAAAACTCTAGAAAAAAAAACAGGATCCCTTTCTCTAGATGTGCTCGAGAAAAGAATCAGATTATGCAATGATGAAAATCAAAAGGAATGCTTGCCTAAAATGTACGATCCTTTTTTGAACGGACCATATCGCGGAAAAATCACAAAATTATATTCACGTTCAATTAGAGATGATTTAATAACTTCTATAGATGCGGAGGAGTCCATAGTATGGCTTCTACAGTATGCGAGAGAGAGTCCATATGTCTGGATAAATAAAATTCATGGTCTACTTCCTAATGATTCCCCCCCAAAAGAATTTGAATATCAAAAAAATCTCTTTGATGGAGAATTTTTATTGACAAATATTGGTCATTCCTTAACCACAATCGGCGAAGTCCCATTGGAATCCCCACCCAGTCTTAATTTTAATTTGAAAAATGTGTCTTTATTGGCAGAAGAAAAAAGAATTGATTCAGAAAAGCAAGCAAAATGTTTGCAATGGATATTCGATGTAGTTACAACTGATTACAATGATCAAACAATTAGAAATCCAAATAATAAATGGATTTTTCCTGGAATAGAAGAAATAAGAAAAGGGGTTCCTCGATGGTCATACAAATTGACCGATGGTTTGGAAGAACAAGAGGAAGAAAATGAAGAAGAATCAACGGAAGATCATGAAATTCGTTCAAGAAAAGCCAAACGTGTTGTAATTTATACTGATAAAGATGAAACTAGCAATAGTATTAGTAATACTAGTGATACTGATCCAGCGGAAGAGGTGTCTTTGATACGTTACTCACAACAATCGGATTTTCGTCGGGATCTAATCAAAGGATCCATGCGTGCTCAAAGACGTAAAACAGTTACTGGGGAAATTTTTCAAACAAATGTGCATTCGCCACTTTTTTTGGATCAAATAGACAAAACTTTTTTTTTCTCTTTTGATATCTCCGAAATGATGAATCTCGTTTTTAGGGGTTGGGTGGGTAGAAGATCAGAATTTCAAGTTTATGATTCTGAGAAGGAAGAGACAAAAGAAAGAGAGAAGAAAAACAAGGAAAAAAAAGAGGAAAATGAACGTATAACACTATCAGAAACTTGGGATAGCCTTATATTTGCTCAAGCAATAAGGGGTTCGATGTTAGTAACCCAATCAATTCTTAGAAAATACATTGTATTGCCTTCATTGATAATAGCTAAAAATGTTGGCCGTATATTATTATTTCAATTCCCCGAGTGGTACGAGGATTTGAAAGATTGGAATAGAGAAATGCATGTTAAATGCACTTATAATGGTGTTCAATTATCAGAAACAGAATTTCCAAAAGATTGGTTAACGGATGGTATTCAGATAAAAATTCTATTTCCTTTCTGTCTGAAACCTTGGCGAAAATCTAAAGTACGATCCCATCATAGAGATACAATGAGAAAAAAAGGAAAAAAAGACAATTTTTGTTTTTTAACAGTCTGGGGAAGAGAAGCGGAACTCCCTTTTGGTTCTCCTCGAAAACAACCTTCTTTTTTTGAACCTATTTTGAAAGAGTTCAAAAAAAAAATGAGAAATTTTGAAAAATCATTTTCTCTTTCTCTAGTCCTAAGAGTTTCTAAAAAAATGAGAAAATGGTTTTTCAAAATTTCAAAAGAAAAAAAAAGATGGGTTAGGAAAATAGTTCTAGTTATAAAACGAATAATGAAAGAACTTGAAAAAATAAACCCAATTTTCTTATTTGGATTCGGGAAAGTCAAAGTCTATGAATCGAACGAAAATAGAAGAGATTCTATAATCAGTAATAAGATTACCGACGAATCAACTACTCGAATTAGATCCACGAATTGGACAAAATATTCACTTATAGAAAAAAAAATAAAGGATCTTGCTGATAGGACAAGCACAATTAGGAATCAAATAGAACAAATCACAAAAGACAAGAAAAAAACAGTTCTAACTCCAAGTATAAGTATTAGCCCTGACAAGACAAATTGTGCTGATAAAAATGCAGAATTGCAAAAACCTATTTGGCAAATATTAAAAAGAAAGACTACCCGATTAATACGTAAATTATACTACTTTCTCAAATATTTCATTGAAAGAATATACAGCGATATCCTTCTATGTACCATTAACATTCTTAGGACCAATGCACAACTTTTCCTTGAATCAACAAAAAAAATGATCAATAAATTCTTTTACCACGATGAAACAAATCAAGAAGGGATTGATCAAACAAATCAAAATACAATTCACTTTATTTCGACAATGAAAAAGTCGCTTTCTAATATTACTAATATTAGTAATAAGAATTCAAACATTTATTGTGACTTATCCTCTTTGTCACAAGCATATGTGTTTTACACATTATCACAAGTTCAAGTTACTAACTTGTATTACTTGAAATCTGTACTTCAATATCACGGGATCCATCTTTTTCTTAAAAATAGAATCAAGGATTATTGTGGGACACGAGGACTATTTGATTCCAAACCAAAGTATAAGAAAGTTTATAAATCTGGAATGAATGAATGGAAAAACTGGTTAAAGAGTCATTATCAATACAATTTATCTCAAACTCAATGGTCTCGATTAGTACCACAAAAATGGAGAAATAAAGTCAATCAACATTGTACACCTCAAAAAAAAGACTCAATAATATTGGATTCATATAAAAAAAACCAATTAATTCATTATGTGAAACAAAATTATTACGGAATAGACTCATGGACAGGAGAAAAAGAAAAATTAAAAAAAAACTACAAATATCATTTTCTAGCACATAAATATATGAATTACGAGGATGGAGGGGACTCATATATTTATCCATCGCCATTACAAGTAAACAGAGACAAAAAAATTCCATATAATTTCAATACACAGAAAACACAGAAACCCGAATCATTTTATGTACTAGTAGGTACAAATATTAGTGATTATCTAGGAGAAAAATCTAGTTTATATGGAGAAAAAAATCTGGATAGAAAATACTTTGATTGTAGAATTCTCCGGTTTTGTTTTAGAAAAAATATCAATATTGATACCTGGACTAATATGCATATTGGTACCAAGATTAATAAAAATACTAAAGCCGGAACTTATAATTATCCAAAAATTTATAATAAAGATATTAATCCTTTCGCGATTCATCAAAAAACAAAAACATCCAATAAAAGAAAAACCTTTTTTGATTGGATGGGAATGAATAAAGAAAAGCTATATTGTCCCATATCAAATCTGGAATCTTGGTTCTTCCCAGAATTTGGACTACTTTATGATGTATATAAGCTTAAACCATGGATTATACCAATCCAATTTCTTCTTTTAAACATTCATAGAAATACGAATATTAGTCAAAATAAGAACATCAACGGAAATCAAAAAAAGGATATTAATCTACAATCTAATAAAAAAGAATATCTTGAATTAGAGAATCGGAACCAACAAGAAAAAAAACAAAAGCCAAACCAAAGAGATTTTGGATCAGATACACAACAAGATACACAAAAACAAAAGAAAAAAGAAGATGTTGAAAAAAATGACACAGGATCAACCATTAAAAAACGTAGAAAGAAAAAACAATTCAAGAGTAAGAAGGAAGCAGAACTAGATTTATTTCTGAAAAAACATTTCCTTTTTCAATTAAGATGGGATGATTCTTTGAATCAAAGAATGATCAACAATATCAAGGTATATTGTCTACTACTTAGACTGATAAATCTAAAGGAAATTGCTATATACTCAATTCAAAGAGGAGAGATGCGTCTAGATGTAATGTTGATTCAAAGGGATTCATCTCTTACAGAATTAATAAAAAAGGGAATATTTTTTATTGAACCAGTTCGTCTCTCTAAAAAATGGAATGAAGAATTTATTATATATCAAACCCTAGGTATTTCATTGGTCAACAAGAGTAAACAACAAACTGATAGAAGATATATAAAAGAAAAATATCTTGATGAAAATCCTTTTGAGAAATCCATTTCACGACATAGCACTATGTTTGTGAGTAAAGATAAAAATAATTATGATTTATTTGTTCCTGAAAATATTCTATCTACTAGACGTCGTAGAGAGTTGAGAATTCTAATTTGTTTCAATCCTTGGCGGGGTAATGTTGTAGACGTAGATAGAAATCCAATATTTTTCAATGAAAACAACATAAGGAACTATGGACAATTTTTGAAAAAGGACGGGCTTTTTAATACAGATGCAAATAAAAACAAATTAATTAAATTCAAATTGTTTCTTTGGCCCAATTATCGATTAGAAGATTTAGTTTGTATGAATCGGTATTGGTTTGATACCACTAATGGTAGTAGTTTCAGTATGTCAAGAATACAGATGTATCCACAATCTTCAGAATTAATTGATAAATTAATTGAATAGGATAGTTTAATATACAATATATGGTATAGTATTTTTAATATACAATATACAATATACGTAACTATATTATATACATAACCTAATAATCTATCATAATCAACTCCATATACAATAAAAAATACAATATTAAAATTTTAAATTTAAATTTAAAATAAATATAAAATAAATAATTAAAAATAATAACTATTGTATATAACTCTTTAAAAATATATATATATATATATATAGACAAATAAAAAAAAATAAATATATATATAAATATATATATATATATATATATATATATATATATATATATATATTTATTTTTTTTTTTATATATTTATATATATATATGATATATAAATATATATATATATACCTGCACACATTTTAATATATATATTCTTTGTAATATAATATGTTACTTAAAAAATAAAATAAATATTTTAAAAAAAAAAAAAATGATTGGTTTATTTTCTTATATATCTATAGTTAATAATATAACTAAATAAATTAACTATAATAATATAACTAAATAAATATAAAAAACTATATATATATAATAATAATATATATATATATTATATATTTTATATTTATATAATATATGATATAATGTAGTGTGTAGTACGTGAGTGAGACATTCGATATATGAAGGCCAAAAGATATACACATATGTTGTGTTACATTATGATACATGATACTGAATTTAATGGCTTATCAACTGAATCTAGAAATAATGAATTAGCGAAATCCTTTTAGGTACAATACAAAGAAATCATTCTCTTTGGTGAGTGCAGAAATATATTATACCTTTCTATCCAAATCCAATTTGAATTTTTTTTTTGATTTATTAATTGGATTTGGATAAGAAATTGGTAATATATATAAGTATAAGTAGGGGGAAACCTTTTTTGTGTCTACCAGAAAATGACTGACATTATTATTTCTGATCAGAAAAAAAAAAAAAAAATGGAAAATTCTTTTATGGTCAAAAATGCATTTATCTCAATTATTTCGCAAGAACAAGAAGAAAAAGAAGAAAACAAAGGGTCTGTCGAATTTCAAGTATTCAGTTTCACCAATAAGATACGGAAACTTACTTCACATTTGGAATTGCATAAAAAAGATTTTTCATCTCGGAGGGGTTTACGAATAATTCTGGGAAAACGTCAACGGCTGCTGGCATATTTGTCAAAGAAAAATAGAGTACGTTATAAGAAATTAATTGGTCAATTGGATATTAGGGAGCCAAAAACTCGTTAATTCGAAGATTCGTTTGAATTCTTTTTTTTTTTTTTTAGATTTTTATATTTATTTTGTTTGATTTTGATGAACCTCGTTTTGAAAAATTCATAGAATAATGAATCGGGAAAAAAGATATGACTTTACCGGCTATAAGAAAAGATCTTATGATAGTCAATATGGGTCCTCACCACCCATCAATGCACGGTGTTCTTCGACTGATCGTTACTCTCGATGGTGAAGATGTTATTGACTGTGAACCCATACTAGGTTATTTACACAGAGGAATGGAAAAAATTGCGGAAAACCGCACAATTATACAATATTTGCCTTATGTAACACGTTGGGATTATCTAGCTACTATGTTCACAGAAGCAATAACAGTAAATGCACCAGAACAATTGGGAAATATTCAAGTACCTCAAAGAGCCAGCTATATCAGAGTAATTATGCTAGAGCTGAGTCGTATAGCTTCTCATTTGTTATGGCTTGGCCCTTTTATGGCAGATATTGGTGCACAGACTCCCTTTTTCTATATTTTTAGAGAGAGGGAATTGATATATGATCTATTTGAAGCTGCCACAGGTATGCGAATGATGCATAATTATTTCCGTATCGGAGGAGTAGCTGCCGATTTACCTCATGGCTGGATAGATAAATGTTTGGATTTTTGCGATTATTTTTTAACAGGAGTTGATGAATATCAAAAACTTATTACGCGAAATCCCATTTTTTTGGAACGCGTTGAGGGAGTGGGCATTATTGGGGGGGAGGAAGCAATAAATTGGGGCTTATCGGGACCAATGTTACGAGCTTCCGGAATCCAATGGGATCTTCGTAAAGTTGATCAATATGAGTGTTACAATGAATTCGATTGGGAAGTCCAATGGCAAAAAGAAGGAGACTCATTAGCTCGTTATTTAGTACGAATCAGTGAAATGACGGAATCCATAAAAATTATTCAACAGGCTCTAGAAGGAATTCCGGGGGGACCCTATGAAAATTTGGAAGTCCGACGCTTTGATAGATCAAAAAATTCCGAATGGAATGATTTTGAATATAGATTCATTAGTAAAAGACCTTCGCCCAATTTTGAATTGTCAAAACAAGAACTTTATGTCAGAGTAGAAGCCCCAAAAGGAGAATTAGGCATTTTTCTGATAGGAGATCAGAGTGTTTTCCCCTGGAGATGGAAAATTCGTCCCCCAGGTTTCATCAATTTGCAAATTTTGCCTCAGCTCATTAAAAGAATGAAATTGGCTGATATCATGACGATATTAGGTAGTATAGATATTATTATGGGAGAAGTTGATCGTTGAAATGATAATTGATATAACAGAAATACAAACTATCAATTCTTTTTATGCATCGGAATTCTTAAAAGAAGTTTATGAACTTATATGGCTCTTTGTGCCTATTTTTATCCTGATATTTGGAATCATAATAGGTGTACTAGTAATTGTGTGGTTAGAAAGAGAAATATCCGCAGGGATACAACAACGTATTGGACCTGAATATGCCGGCCCCTTAGGGATTCTTCAAGCTTTAGCGGATGGAACAAAACTACTTTTTAAAGAGGATCTTCTACCGTCTAGAGGGGATAGTCGTTTGTTCGGTGCCGGGCCAACAATAGCGGTCATATCTATTTTACTAAGTTATTTAGTAATTCCTTTTGGATATAACCTTGTTCTAGCCGATCTCAGTATAGGTGTTTTTTTATGGATCGCCATTTCAAGTATTGCTCCTATTGGACTTCTTATGTCAGGATATGGATCGAATAATAAATATTCTTTTTCAGGTGGTCTACGAGCTGCTGCTCAATCCATTAGTTATGAAATACCATTAACTCCATGTGTATTATCAATATCTCTACGTGTGATTCGTTAGAACATGAACTTTTTTATTTTTAGGAAAGGGATGAAATGTATTGAATAGATATAGTTATTTTTTATTCATCATTCAGATTTAGGTCAATGGGTTAAACTAGATAGTCATATGAGTGAAACAAAACAGCTTATAAATTTGCAGTAAGAAAATGGATTCTCATTCCCTATGTACAAGAGTAAAGTGGAAGTAAATATAAGCAGTCTAAACTGTTTACTCCAAGGTTGAAATTGCTTGATTAGTCTTCATGTCTTGAAGCGGGTACAAAGGATCAACTGTATGGAGTTTCGACTATAGTCTTGTATGTATTACCATATGGGGGATCAATCAAAAATGAGTGGGTGGAGAAGTAGGAACACCAAGATACACAAAAGATTAGTAATAGAGATAATGTAAAGTTTCAAAAGACATATTTATGCATAAAATGAATCAAAATAAGGGCTTTAAGTTAGTAGAAATGATAAAGCAGTACTTCCTTAGGATTCCGATCTAGAGTATGCTCCTATTCACTGATTAAAGAAATGACTATCAAGAACGAATTAATCTTCTTTTTTCAGAGTCCCCCCCCCCCCTTTTTTTTATTTTTTCTTCTGAGAAACAAGAGCAGGAACAAAAGAAAAAGAATGCAATATCAATATATATAGAATGGGAAATATATGGTATAGAATGGGAAAATAACTGAATAAAAAAAAATGGAGTTATTCTTTCTTTACTGCATACATATGCAATTCTTATGATGATTCATGAATTAGTGGCAAATTCTTTCTTTTTCGTAATTAAAAAAAAAATGGATCAAACTGTGTTGTCTATTGACAAAAATGAGTATTTTATTGAAGTAATAAATTATTACTGAACAAAGAAAATTTCTTTTTAAGAGAACGAGATCAATTCGGAAGCGTTTTTTTTTTCTAGCAAACAGAATTCCCTCGGTCTAATTTTGGACTCTCCGATCGATCTTTACTTTATTATTCTATTCCACTAGTCCTTATATTTATTTGTGGCCGTAGAGGAGCCGTATGAAGCTGAGGTTTCATGTACGGTTCTGGAATAGCGACGGAAACAGTGATGTTATCGCCGACTATAATTATCTAACAGTTCAAGTACAGTTGATATAGTTGAGGCACAGTCAAAATATGGTTTTTGGGGGTGGAATCTGTGGCGTCAACCTATAGGATTTTTAGTTTTTTTAATTTCTTCTCTAGCAGAATGTGAGAGATTACCTTTTGATTTACCAGAAGCAGAGGAGGAATTAGTAGCAGGTTATCAAACCGAATATTCAGGTATCAAATATGGTTTGTTTTACGTCGCTTCTTACCTAAATTTGTTAGTTTCTTCATTATTTGTAACAGTTTTTTACTTAGGTGGGTGGAATTTCTCTCTTCCATACATAGTTCTTCCTGAACTTGTCGGAATAAATAAAAAAGAGGGGGTCTTTGGAATGACAATTGGCATCTTTATTACATTAGCTAAAGCCTATTTGTTCCTGTTTATTCCTATCACAACGAGATGGACTTTGCCTAGAATGAGAATGGACCAACTATTAAATCTTGGATGGAAATTTCTTTTACCTATTTCTCTAGGTAATCTATTATTGACAACTTCTTCCCAACTTGTTTCACTATAAATATAAATAACAGAATACAATAACGCTATTCTGGATTCATAACCTCTATCAAACAAGAGAAAAAAAAATATTAACTTCTTTATTTCATGGATATCTACGATATGTTTCCTATGGTGACTGGATTCATGAATTATGGTCAACAAACAGTACGAGCTGCAAGGTATATTGGTCAAGGTTTTATGATTACCTTATCCCATGCAAATCGTTTACCCGTAACTATTCAATACCCTTATGAAAAATCAATCACATCAGAACGTTTCCGGGGTCGAATCCATTTTGAATTCGATAAATGTATTGCTTGTGAAGTATGTGTTCGTGTATGCCCTATAGATTTACCTGTTGTAGATTGGAGATTGGAAACAGATATTAAAAAGAAACAATTACTTAATTATAGTATTGATTTTGGGGTCTGTATATTTTGTGGTAACTGTGTCGAGTATTGTCCAACAAACTGTTTATCAATGACTGAAGAATATGAGCTTTCTGCTTATGATCGCCACGAATTGAATTATAATCAAATTGCATTGGGTCGATTACCAATATCAATAATAGGAGATTACACAATTCAAACAATTATGAATTCAACTCAAATCAACAAAATAAAGGATGAATCCCTTGATTCAAGGACGATTACCGATTAGGAAGATCCTTTTTTTGATATATTGATTTGGATTTGATATATATATTATATAAAATTGGAATATATAATATATATATATATTATTATTATATATATATAGTTTTTTATTATTTATATAAATATAATATAAATAAATCTTATTAATAAAAATCCAAAAAAAAATCAAATAATAATAAAAATATAAATAATAATAAAAATATAATATAAATATAATAAGAAAAAAATAAAAAATACAAATTATATCTAAATTAATCCACTACATAAATTTACACTACATTAAGATTTAATTCAATTAGGGACGTGGCATATACAAGAAAAAACAAATAGAGTAACCTTTTTCCTGGATTATTCAAAAAGGTCATAAAAAATTTCAACTTATCTATATTTTATACATTATACACAATGGATTTAACTGGACCAATACATGATATTCTTGTAGTATTTCTGGGATTAGCTCTTATATTAGGAGGCCTAGGAGTAGTTTTAGTTACCAATCCAATTTATTCTGCCTTTTCTTTGGGATTGGTTCTTGTTTGTATATCCTTATTCTATATTCTATTGAACTCCTATTTTGTAGCTGCTGCGCAGCTCCTTATTTATGTGGGAGCTATAAATGTCTTAATCCTATTTGCTGTGATGTTCATGAAAGGTTCAGAATACTCCACGGATTTTCATCTTTGGACCGTGGGAGATGGGGTCACTTCGCTGGTTTGTACAAGTATTCTTTTTTCACTAATTACTACTATCCCAGATACATCATGGTACGGCATCATTTGGACTACAAAATCAAACCACATTATAGAGCAGGACCTTATAAGTAATGTTCAACAAATTGGGATTCATTTATCAACAGATTTTTTTCTTCCATTTGAGCTCATTTCTATAATTCTTTTAGTTGCCTTGATAGGTGCAATTACTATGGCTCGTCAATAATAAATAATTAGTACAATAATAATTAGTATTATATAATAAATACCTTAAATAGTGCAATTACTATGGCTCGTCAATAATAAATAATTAGTACAATAATAATTAGTATTATATAATAAATACTTAAATACTAAATACTTAGCATTAAAAAAATACTTAAGATTAGCACTCAAAAAAAGAGGTCTTTTTTTTTTTGTCATGTGTTATTGTTAAGACATTTATTTTCCTTCAAATTGGAGTTCATATTACCTGTTAATGTTGATTCTACCTTTTCTTCTATCCCGAAAACTTTCTTTTGTCTTGAATTTTGTCCTGAAATTTGGACTTTCTGAAATTATTATGAATTTGAATTGTTTGTTGAAATCAATTGAGATTGATAAGGAGTTAGTCAATGATGTTTGAGCATGTACTTTTTTTGAGTGCATATTTGTTTTCTATGGGTATTTATGGATTGATCACAAGTCGAAGCATGGTTAGAGCACTTATGTGTCTTGAGCTTATACTAAATTCGGTTAATATTAATCTTGTCACATTTTCTGATCTATTTGATAATCGACAATTAAGAGGAGACATTTTCTCGATCTTTGTTATAGCTATTGCAGCGGCTGAAGCAGCTATTGGTCTAGCTATTGTTTCGTCGATCTATCGTAACAGAAAATCGACACGTATCAATCAATCCAATTTGTTGAATAAATAGTTCTGATGATATAACTAAATTGTAATCAATAATCATATACATATAATTTAATACTCATAAAATAAAAAAAAAATAAATAAAAATACTATTAAAAATTCAAAAAAAAAAATGAAATTTAAATTTTAAATAATATATATTAAATAATATATATATTAAATACCACTAAATATGGTGGGCTCGGAGATGTGTAAACTAAATATAAATAATGAAAATAAAATTAGTAAATAATATATATATATACTAACAAATTTAAAGAAAAAATAGAATAAAGAAAATAATAATAATAATAATAATAATAAATAATAATTTCATTTAAAATAATAAAAAAAAAATAAATAAATAAGGATATGCCTTATCACAAAGCTTTACCTATTCTATATATAATTTAGATATTTTATGATTTATTTTATATAATTTTTATTTATGAAATTATAATATATATAAAATATAATATTAAATATATAAATAAATATAAATGAATATTTTCATATAAATATAACTTATATACATATACTTATAACATAATATATAATATACATAAGATAAATAATAAGTATAATAGTTCAGAAAATTATGTTAAATAATTTTACATATAATTAATTAATCATACATAATTAATATTATATTTATCAGTTATATTCTATTCACTAGTTTTTATAGTTAATTTTATTAATATTAGTTAGTATTAGCATGTAAGATGAGTTAGTATTAGCATGTAAGATGGATGATTTGTATCATTCTGTTTGCCGAAATAGAAATCAAAGTCTCTTGGCCCTTTTCTCATGAACAAATCCAGAAGTATATAGATAAGATAGATTCTAAAAAAAAAAATTCTGGTAAACTACTGATTCGTCTGGTATCTACCATATGTGGATTTATTTACTATTGATTTTACTAGAACCAGATCGAAAATTTTTATGTTCAAAACTGAAGCTTATAGATCCAATGTCACATTCAGTAAAGATTTATGATACATGTATAGGGTGTACTCAATGTGTACGAGCCTGCCCTACAGATGTTTTGGAAATGATACCTTGGTCGGGATGTAAAGCTAAGCAAATTGCCTCCGCTCCAAGAACCGAAGACTGCGTAGGTTGTAAGAGATGTGAATCCGCTTGTCCAACAGATTTTTTGAGTATCCGTGTTTATTTATGGCATGAGACAACTCGCAGTATGGCCCTAGCTTACTGATACGTTACAAAAAAATCCACTTGAATCATTTGATTCCTCTTTACTGACAAAAACCCGTGCTCAGAATTAAATAAACAAATTTTATTGAGTACGGGTTTTTCTGGTCAAAGCGTATCTTGTCTTTACCATGAGTTATTTTCCTTGGTTAACAATAATTGTTGTTTTTCCGATATTCGCGGGCTCTTCCATTTTTTTTCTCCCGCATAGGGGAAATAAGGTAGTGCGGTGGTATACCATAGGTATATGTTTATTAGAACTCCTTATAACGACCTATGCATTCTGTTATCATTTTCAATTGGACGATCCGTTAATCCAATTAGAAGAGGATTTTAAATGGATAAATATTTTGGATTTTCACTGGAGACTGGGAATCGACGGGCTTTCCATAGGACCTATTTTACTGACAGGATTTATCACTACTTTAGCTACTTTAGCGGCTTGGCCAGTTACTCGAGATTCGCGATTGTTTCATTTCCTGATGTTAGCAATGTACAGTGGTCAAATAGGATCATTTTCTTCTCAAGACCTTTTACTTTTTTTTATCATGTGGGAGTTAGAATTAATTCCTGTCTATTTACTTTTATCCATGTGGGGGGGGAAAAAACGTCTGTACTCGGCTACAAAGTTTATTTTATACACTGCGGGGGGTTCCATTTTTCTTTTAATAGGCGTTCTAGGTATGGGTTTATATGGTTCCAACGAACCAACATTAGATTTTGAAACATTAACTAATCAATCGTATCCCATAGCATTGGAAATAATATTATATTTTGGCTTCCTTATTGCTTATGCTGTCAAATCACCGATTATACCCCTACATACATGGTTACCAGATACCCACGGGGAAGCACATTACAGTACATGTATGCTTCTAGCCGGAATCTTATTAAAAATGGGAGCATATGGATTGATTCGGATCAATATGGAATTTTTATCCCACGCTCATTCCATATTTTCACCATGGTTGGTAATGGTGGGAACAATACAAATAATTTATGCCGCTTCAACCTCTCTCGGTCAACGCAATTTTAAAAAGAGAATAGCCTATTCTTCCGTATCTCACATGGGTTTCACAATTATAGGAATTGGTTCGATAACCAACGCAGGACTTAATGGAGCTATTTTACAATTACTCTCTCATGGATTTATTGGTGCTGCCCTTTTTTTCTTGGGGGGAACAAGTTGTGATAGAATACGTCTTGTTTATCTTGACGAAATGGGAGGGATATCTATTCCAATGCCAAAAATCTTTACTATGTTCAGTAGTTTCTCAATGGCTTCTCTTGCATTGCCAGGAATGAGTGGTTTTGTTGCGGAATCAGTAGTATTTTTTGGAATAATTACCAGTCAAAAATATCTTTTAATGCCAAAAATACTAATTACTTTTGTAATGGCAATTGGAATGATATTAACTCCTATTTATTCATTATCTATGTCACGCCAGATGTTCTATGGATACAAGTTATTCAATCTTCCAAACTCTTTTTTTGTAGATTCTGGACCACGAGAACTATTTGTTTCGATCTGTATCTTTCTACCTGTAATAGCGATTGGTATTTATCCTGATTTGGTTATTTCCTTATCAGTTGACAAGGTACAAGCTATTCTATCTAATTATTACGATAGATAGTCTTCATGAATAAAAAAAAAACGGAAAGTCATTATGGGAAGTGAATTAGAATTGTAATGGGATGCATTACATCTCAAGTTTTTTTTGAGAACCATTTAACTCAAAAACAAAAAGTTAAATGGTTCTCAAAAAAAACTTACACAAACTTTCTTTATCTGTGGGACGGTTTTTTATTTATTCTTCAATAAGTTAGTATCTAAGTTAATATGAATGAACCATAACTATGATAAGTCAGTATCTAAGTTAATATGAATGAACCATAACTATGTAGTCCTATTCCTAATAGATTAACCCCAAAATAGCATATCCAAATTATCAGAAATCCTATAGAAGCCACAATTGCCGAATTCGCCCCCTGCCAACTTTGCGTTGTTCTAGTATGTGAATAAATTGCGTATATGGTCCAAGTAATAAATGCCCAAGTTTCTTTAGGGTCCCAATTCCAATAGGATCCCCATGCCTCATTAGCCCATACTGCTCCAGAGAGAATACCTATAGTTAAAAAAGTAAATCCTAGACTAATGACACGAGAACTCCAATAATCTAATCTTTGTATCAATTGATATTTGTAATAATTTTTAAAAGAAGAAAAAGAAGTGTTTTGTAAAACATTTCTGTTTTCATTCAAGTATTCGATCTCACGAAAGAAAAATGATCTAATTAATAAATTCTTGTTTTTACCAAAAATTTCGACATTTTTTCGAAATGCAATGACTAGAAGAGCAATTGAAAATAAAGATCCAACTAAAAGAGCTGCATAACTCAATAACATCATACTTACATGCATGATTAACCAATGGGACCGTAGAGCAGGTACTAATATTGCGGATTGATGCATTTCAGTTGAAAGACCCGAGGTGGCAAAGCCTTGAGTAAAAATAGCACTTGGTGTGGTTATTGCGTTTAAATCTTTTTTATTTTTATGATTCCATATTTTAGGAATCATATGAATTATAGCGAAACTCCACGAAAGGAACATTAATGATTCGTATAAATTACTTAATGGGAAATGTCCCGAATAAATCCAACGAATAACCAATAATCCTGTTATCAATAAAAAAGTAGCTATCATCCCCTTTTCCGACGAATCACATAATCCTACGATTTCGTGGACTAAAAAAGTCATCAAACGAATCGTAATTACAATTGAAATGATTGAAAAAGAGATATGAGTTAATATATGTTCTAAAGTTACAAATATCATAAAAGAAGAAGTCCAATTAGAAATTCAAATCAGGAATTAAATAAATTATAGGATCTATAATGTTGTTATTTTTAGAGGATGCCGCCACTCGGACTCGAACCGAGATGCTCTAGCACTGCTTCCTAAGAGCAGCGTGTCTACCGATTTCACCATGGCGGCTTGCTTGAAATAATAATAGCTCATTCATCTTGAATCGTCGAGATTCGAGGATTCAATGTAATATTGTTTAAATTGAAATTCATTTCATTATATTTACATTATATATTTACATTTAATATATTTACATTATATAATAGTTACATATATTACTAACTCGGTATCGTTAAATTGTATTACTAATTGTATTCTTTGTATAACATTTATGGGAAGATTTACAAAACAAATCAATTGGGTATTGGACTAGACATATAATAAAAAGAATTGTAATTTCTATTGTAATTTGACTTTTCACAAAAAAAAATGGATTTTAAACTAAGTAAACTTGTTGTGAAAAGTGAGTTGTGGTAAGTCAAAATTACCATCTCACAAACAAATTTGAATTGTAGTATAATTGAATATTTTTTCTTTAAAAAAAAAATTTAAAGAAAAAATAGAAAAAGAAAATAATAATAATAATAATAATGGTTAAAACCAACCAATTATAGTAGACAGAGAAAATCTTCTTCTACATATCACAACAGTTAGTTCTAACTTATATTGAATTGAAGAATTTAAAACAAAACAAAAATTTATTTAATGCAACTCATTCATCTTATACTTATTAATGCAAACTCATTCATCTTATACTTATAAAAGTTTTAATTATTTGAACTATGTCAATTCAGATTAGTCCAGGGCCTTATTACTTGTTTGTCGCACAAAAAAACTTTTTGAATGTCCTGTGGATACTGATTTAGCTAAAGAAAAAGCCTTTAGGGCAGCCAAATATCCTTTTTTCTTCCAAATACTTTTACGAATACGTTTTTTTGACATAGAAGTACGTTTTTTTGGAACTGCCATTCAAAAAAAAGAGTTAGTCATTTTTATCATTGGATGTGAAAGACATGTATTGCTCAAAAAGGATTGGCCCTTTTTCATTATTTATTATCTATACTTTACTTAACTTATTACATAGATAACCATTTTTCATAACATAGAAATAGTTTCTACATGACAAACAAATCAATACAATATATATAAATAAATATTGTATTGATTGTTTTGTTATTTTTTTTTATATGAGAATTAACTTATTACATAGATAACCATTTTTCATAACATAGAAATAGTTTCTACATGACAAACAAATCAATACAATATATATAAATAAATATTGTATTGATTGTTTTGTTATTTTTTTTTATAGCCCCATTTAATCTGTGTTTACGGTATCTATTACCACTAAAAAGAAATTGATTGCCATTCAGAAAGAACAAAAAAGTTTCCAACTCATATTTGATTTTAGTCTGTTTTATAACACATTTAATAAGTATTAAGACTCTTCTCCCATTTCCTTATATAATTTTAATATTATTTTTCATAATTTGAAAATTTTTTTTTTTCTATTAATTTAATTGATCAATTTCGGAGCGACTATCCATAATATTTTTATATTTAAATAAAACACTAATATTAAAGTTAATAAAGTTTCTTTTTATTGAATTCTGTTATTAGCAGATACTGGGTCCATATCTGAACCAAGTATTTTATTGGTGTTGGTGGAACTTTTTTTACTATACTATATGGTTATAAATCATCAAAACATTAGAATAATCAAAAATTCCATATTTTTTTTTGTATCTTATCTTAATTTAAATTTAATAAAAATTTATTTTTAGTGAATAACCAGGTAATAAGTTTTACCTAGTCATTTGGTCATATCATTCAATTAAACGAATTGGAACTTTTTGAATTATTCAATAATATATGGCAAAAGTCAGATCAATTAAGAATTCAAATATTTGAGTTTTTCATAATTTTTTTTGCTGATTTGTTTTATTCTTCTTCCTTCCAAAATAGATAAGAGTTGGTGAATCGGAAACAATTAAATTAATAAGAAAAGAATTTTTAATTTGCTTTCTTATGGAACATACATATCAATATGCATGGATAATACCTTTCCTTCCACTTCCCGTTACTATGTCAATAGGATTTGGACTTCTACTTTTTCCAACAGCAACAAAAAATATTCGTCGTATGTGGGCTTTTCCTAGTGTTTTACTGCTAAGCATAGCTATGGTTTTTTCGGCCAATCTGTCTATTCAACAAATAAATGGAAGTTTTATTTATCAATATCTATGGTCCTGGACTATCAATAATGATTTTTCCTTAGAGTTTGGATATTTTATTGATCCGCTTACTTCTATAATGTTAATATTAATCACTACTGTTGGAATAATGGTTCTTATTTATAGTGACAATTATATGTCTCATGATCGAGGATATTTGAGATTTTTTTCTTATATGAGTTTTTCCAATGCTTCAATGTTGGGATTAGTTACTAGTTCCAATTTGATACAAATTTATATTTTTTGGGAATTAGTAGGAATGTGTTCGTATTTATTAATAGGTTTTTGGTTCACACGACCAATTGCAGCAAGTGCTTGCCAAAAAGCTTTTGTAACCAATCGTGTAGGGGATTTTGGTTTTTTATTAGGAATCTTAGGTTTTTATTGGATAACAGGAAGTTTTGAATTTCGGGATTTGTTCGAAACATTTAATAAGTTGATTGGTAATAATGAGGTTAATTCTTTATTTACTACTCTGTGTGCCTCCCTATTATTCCTCGGTGCAGTTGCTAAATCCGCACAATTTCCCCTTCACGTATGGTTACCTGAAGCCATGGAGGGACCTACTCCTATTTCGGCTCTTATACATGCTGCTACTATGGTAGCAGCGGGAATTTTTCTTGTGGCTCGGCTTCTTCCTCTTTTCACAGGCATACCTTATATAATGAACTTCATTTCTTTGATAGGTGTAATAACACTATTATTAGGAGCAACTTTGGCTCTTGCTCAAAGAGACATTAAAAGAAGTTTAGCCTATTCTACAATGTCTCAATTGGGTTATATTATGTTAGCCCTGGGGCTAGGTTCTTATCGAGCTGCTTTATTTCATTTGATCACTCATGCCTATTCTAAAGCATTATTGTTTTTGGGATCTGGATCCATTATTCATTCAATGGAACCCCTTGTTGGATATTCACCCGATAAAAGTCAAAATATGGCCCTTATGGGTGGTTTGACAAGATATGTTCCAATTACGAGAACTACGTTTTTATTAGGTACACTTTCTCTTTGTGGTATTCCACCTCTTGCTTGTTTTTGGTCCAAAGATGAAATTCTTAGTGAAAGCTGGTTATATTCGCCAATTTTCGCAGTAATAGCTTGTTTTACAACAGGACTAACTGCATTTTATATGTTTCGGGTGTATTTACTTACCTTTGAAGGGTATTTACATGTTCATTTTCAAAATTACAGTGGAACTCAAAATAGCTCATTTTATTCAATATCTTTATGGGGGAAAGAAGCCCCTAAGGCGGTCAACATAAATTTACTTTTCTCGACGACGACAATGAATAATAATGAAAGCGTTTATTTTTTTTCTAAAAATACATATCAA